GAGTAGTTCAGAGAGAATCGAACTATCGATTGATCCAGGTACTTGGGATCCTATGGATGAAGACATGGTCTCAACGGATCCCATTGAATTTCATTCGGAGGAGGAACCCTATAAAGATCGTATTAATTCTTATCAAAAAGAGACAGGGTTAACCGAAGCCATTCAAACAGGTATAGGTCAACTAAATGGCATTCCTGTAGCAATAGGGGTTATGGATTTTCAGTTTATGGGAGGTAGTATGGGGTCCGTAGTAGGAGAGAAAATCACTCGTTTGATTGAGTATGCTACTAATAAAAATCTACCCCTTATTATAGTGTGTGCTTCCGGCGGGGCACGCATGCAAGAAGGAAGTTTGAGCTTGATGCAAATGGCTAAAATTTCGTCGGTTTTATTTGATTATCAATCAAATAAAAGGCTATTCTATGTATCAATTCTTACATCCCCTACTACTGGGGGGGTGACAGCTAGTTTTGGTATGTTGGGAGATATCATTATTTCCGAACCCAATGCCTACATTGCATTTGCGGGTAAAAGAGTAATTGAAGAAACATTGAATACGACAGTACCTGAAGGTTCACAAGAAGCTGAATATTTATTCGATAAGGGTTTATTTGATCCAATTGTACCACGTAATCCTTTAAAAGGCGTTCTAAGTGAGTTATTTCAGTTGCACGCTTTCTTGCCTTTAAATCAAAATTCGATTGAGCAGTAAGGTCAATTATTTATTTGTGGCAAAAAAAGTAGTTAGTTATCGTAATCAATCAAAGTCCAAATGATAAAGAATCAATCATAATAGAATAATGGGGATGGGGTTTTCGCGGTTGCCATACTAATTCTATAACTATATAGAATATAAAGAATCAAAAGTTGCAGATCAATTTTTTTATTTGATTTCATATCCTGATTACTAATCAGAGAACCTATATTCTATCAACATTCTTACTTCTGTAAATTGAAAATATGGCAAAGAAAACGAATTTTATCTTCCTTTCTTACATCTGGAAAATTCGAAAAAAATAGCCTTTTGCATCTTAATATATTTCTTGTCGAAGACTTTCCATTTTGACTAACAAGAGAATATCTCTTGAATCAAATTATAACGAATCTTTCGGGACTTTGTAAGCAACTCTTTCTTTATTGATATTGAATTAAAAGACAAGAGCAAAAGAAGAAGAAAAGATGAAGAATAAAAAAGTTGATTATCAAACATATATTTTTTTGTGTCGAAGGCGAATTCAGTTCATTTAGTTAGTTCTACATTTCTTGAACTTAGTATATACTATACTCACTTAGATATAATTAGTATAATTATATAGAATTCAGTTCAGATAATTTTCGAACAATATAACAAACAGGTACAAATAGTAAATCGAGGTACCCATTCTATGACAGATATAAACCTTCCCTCTATTTTTGTTCCTTTCGTAGGCCTATTATTTCCGGCAATTGCAATGGCTTCTTTATTTCTTCATGTTCAAAAAAACAAGATTGTTTAGGCCGGATGGTGAGGCCAAATCACATTTTTTCAAGACTTAGACTTGATTGAGTCATAACACAGATATCTATTTATTGGAAAGTGGAATATGGTATAATGCATGATTTCTTTCGAACATAAGTGCAAGACATGCGAAACCTGATATTGATATAGGGGTAAATTCTTTTTGACTATTTTCAAATCAATAGATCAAGACGGGTCGGTCCATGTTTCAAATAGAAAGTCGATGCTTGTAGATATCTAGGGCGGGGTCATATGAAGGGGACGTTCTTATTTTCGATCGAACTTTTTTTATTAATTACCCCGACAGGTTCACATTAGAATAGTGCTAGTTGATGAGAGTTACTTAAGAAACAAAATAGCGTTAAGTTTAAGTAAAGTATAAGTGAAATTCATTTTGGTTATTCTATCAATTCAATTAAGTAAAATTAAATGCAACTAGATTAGTATGAATTGGCGATCAGAACGTATATGGATAGAACTTATAAGGGGGTCTCGAAAAACAAGTAATTTCTGCTGGGCCTTTATCCTTTTTTTAGGTTCATTAGGATTTTTATTAGTTGGAACTTCCAGCTATCTTGGTAGGAATTTGATATCTTTATTTCCCTCTCAACAAATAATTTTTTTCCCACAGGGGATCGTGATGTCTTTCTATGGGATCGCAGGTCTCTTTATTAGTTCCTATTTGTGGTGCACAATTTCGTGGAATGTAGGTAGTGGTTATGATCTATTCGATAAAAAAGAAGGAATAGTGTGTATTTTTCGTTGGGGATTTCCGGGAAAAAATCGTCGCATCTCCCTCCGATTCCTTATAAATGATATTCAATCTATCAGAATAGAACTTAAAGAGGGTATTTATCCTCGTCGTGTCCTTTATCTAGAAATCAGAGGCCAGGGGGCCGTTCCTTTGACTCGTACTGATGAGAATTTGACTCCACGAGAAATGGAACAAAAAGCTGCTGAATTAGCCTATTTCTTGCGCGTACCGATTGAAGTATTTTGAAATGAACCGAACAATGAATGTTTTCTGATTCTCGGCTGGGGGTAGAAAATACTCTACAATCCCCTTTTGTATAACTTTATCTATGGTATAACTTAACGAAATTTTCGTCAGAACATCCCTTCGAGTCGAGTCAAAGCAAACGTATATTATATGGAACATAAAAAAGGGGGGTTGCTTTTGTCGGCAAAAACGAGATTTTATGCGTATGGAAATCCACTTGACGCAATTCATTAGCACCAAATCGAAATAAGGATAGATTCATCCCAAAACATTTTGAAATAAAGAAAATTTTTGATTTGAGTTTCAATATTTTGAATTGATAGGTTAGAGACAAATAGCTCATGTAAATTAATTATCTTTCTTGATGTGTCGTTTTCTCCCCTCTTTCGTTCTCTTCTCTTTAATGAATGACCCGACGTTTTGATTATCACATTCAGAAAATTATCTCAATTCTTTTTGTGCTATGGTAGTCAGCGAATTTTTTTGCAATATTTGGAGAGTTTTTTGTCTCGAAATCCGAATTCCTTAACGAAAACTAAAGTGGGTTTTCGGGGAGTCATCTAAAGGAAGGAATTGCTTCGAATTTGACCAATTGAAATAGCTGGAAACCTTTTTTCGCATTTTCGCATTCGAAGTGGACTCTTATTCGATTTCTGTATTCTTGTAAGATTCTTCAAAATTATCAAGGACTCATTACCGAATCACAAATAAAAAAAAGAAAATGATTCGATACCTTGGAATAGAACTCTGGTGAAAAAAAAAAATAAAAAATATTAGATCGCGTAGAGTCGACGAATGAGGCCACTTTATTAAATTAAAAATTTCTAAAAAAAATGGCAAAAAAGAAAGCATTTATTCCCCTTCTAGTTCTTGTATCTATAGTCTTTTTACCCTGGTGGAGCTTTCTAACATTTAATAAAAGTCTGGAATCTTGGGTTACTAATTGGTGGAATACCAAGCAATCCGAAACTCTTTTGAATGATATTCCAGAAAAGAGTCTTCTAGAAAAATTCCTAGAATTAGAGGAGCTCCTACTGTTGGACGAGATGATAAAGGAATATCCGGAGACACGTCTAAAAAAGCTTCGTATAGGAATCGGAATCCATAAAGAAACGATTCAATTGATCAAGCTGCACAATGAAGATTGTATCCATACAATTTTGTCCTTCTCGACCAATATAATCTGTTTCGTTATTCTAAGTGGTTATTCTATTATAGGTAAGAAAGAACTTATTACTCTTAACTCTTGGGTTCAGGAATTCCTATATAACCTAAGCGACACAATAAAAGCATTTTCTATTCTTTTATTAACCGATTTATGTATCGGATTCCACTCACCCCACGGTTGGGAACTAATGATTGGCTATATCTACCAAGATTTTGGATTTTCTCATAACGATCAAATTATATCTGGCCTTGTTTCCACCTTTCCAGTCATTCTAGATACAATTTTGAAATATTGGATTTTCCGTTATTTAAATCGTGTATCCCCATCACTTGTAGTGATTTATCATTCAATGAATGACTGAAAAAAGGTCTACTGATATTAATTCAATTAGAATGTTTGGTACTTTGGGCATAAGCATTCCAAACCGTACTGACTCGTTCTACCCATCCAAGGCAGGAAAGTCCTCCAATATTCCAGTAAGATTATTTCAGTAAATAGCAGAATAGTGGATAGGGAACTATACTAGCGACCTACCCAATTTATTGTAGAAATTTTCGGGATCAAAAATTGTACCATGCAAACTATAAATACCCTTTCTTGGATAAAAGAACAGATTACTCGATCCATTTCCGTATCACTCATTATATATATAATAACTCAGTCATCCATTTCAAATGCATATCCCATTTTTGCACAGCAGGGTTATGAAAATCCCCGAGAAGCGACCGGTCGTATTGTATGTGCCAATTGTCATTTAGCTAATAAACCTGTGGATATTGAGGTTCCACAAGCGGTCCTTCCCGATACTGTATTTGAAGCAGTTGTTCGAATTCCTTATGATATGCAACTAAAACAAGTTCTTGCTAATGGCAAGAAGGGGGGTTTGAATGTAGGAGCTGTTCTTATTTTACCCGAGGGGTTTGAGTTGGCTCCAACCGATCGTATTTCTCCCGAGATGAAAGAAAAAATAAGCAATCTTTCTTTTCAGAGTTACCGACCAAATAAAAAAAATATTCTTGTGATAGGCCCTGTTCCGGGGCAAAAATATAGTGAAATCACCTTTCCTATTCTTTCACCGGACCCTGCTACTAAGAAAGATGTTCACTTTTTAAAATATCCCATATATGTAGGCGGTAACAGGGGAAGGGGTCAGATTTATCCCGACGGAAGCAAGAGTAACAATACTGTTTATAATGCTACAGCAGCGGGTATAGTAAAGAAAATAATACGAAAAGAAAAGGGCGGATACGAAATAACCATAGGGGATGCCTCGGATGGGCGTCAAGTCGTTGATATTATTCCTCCAGGGCCAGAACTTCTTATTTCAGAGGGCG